AAATGAATTGCTTTCTAGATGATCCTTCTAGAAGAAGGTGATTCTAACAATCTTTCTAGTTACTTCGTTCTCTATTTCTATTTGAGAGGATCCTAAGGAAAAGGATTTTGTTTCCACCGAGCTAAAACAATATGGCGATGTCTCTAGTAAACCAAAGACATCGTTGAATAGCTATTTTGCTTCAATTTCTTTCTTTAGACATCCAAAAAAAAATGGAAGATTTAGTTACGATTGGAAATTGACTTTTTATCTTCAGCCATGGATCCTTTACTCATACTTATTCAATTGGAAGTCTTGATCCAATTCAAAAATTATGTTTCGCAATTTCATAATCCAACTTTTCAATTTATAAGTGACTCATGGATACAAATCACGAGAATGTGTATTTTTTTCTCGACTTTATCATTGAGAGGTAAAGGATTAAATCTTTTTAAGAAATAAAGTTTTTGATCGGAATATGAATAAAACCGAAAGACCCTTTAACTATTAAAGGACTAATAGAACGAATCACACTTTTACCACTAAACTATACCCGCTACAATATGATTATTGTATACAAATGGAGCTTTTGTCGAACAAGATAATTGAGCATGATCAAGATAGGATCATCAAAGAATCATCAAACTTGGAGTGTTGAACTTTTTCGTGGGTAGATAAAAATTTAATGAGATTCGGAAAAGAGGCTTCATTTAATTGAAATTAAATAACTAAAGTTTTCTTTTTTGCTGAAAGAAGATAGATACGGATCGAAAAAAACACTACAATCATAACAGAAAAATGCATTGTCCAGAATCTATAGTTTCTTTTTTAGTTCGGAAAATGAAATAAAATATAACAAGAAAAAAAATGGAAACAGTTTTTATTCTTTTTGTTGTTGCTTGAATATAAAATATTCAATTGAATATAATAAAAAAAACAAATATTTGTGTTTTCAAATCAGATATCAGATAAATCATTATTTATCTATAATTCGTTAGAACAAAAAAAAAAGGCCCGGCTAGGTACTGACCAGGCCAGGCCATCAGAATAACAAGGGCCTTTCGAACAAAATCAACACAAGGAGGTCTTCCTTATTTTTCTTTAGTTCGATTAGTGGCGGGCTCGAGCCCTCTTTTAGTTTAGAATAGAGAAAAAAGAGAGAGAAAGACTCCTTACATTATGTGTAATGTAGTAATTATCTTTTGCAATTGGGAGAGATGGCTGAGTGGACTAAAGCGTCGGATTGCTAATCCGTTGTACGAGTTATTTGTACCGAGGGTTCGAATCCCTCTCTTTCCGTTTCCGTTAATGACTTGCTTTATTTTATTTTTCAATTTTGAAAATCTTAGTTAAGCGTGTGGAATAGATAAAATCCTAAGAAAATTTGAAAATTTCCCAAGGAAAACCCTTTGGATTTTATTCTTCACGTCCAGGATTACGCCCCGGATCATTAGATAGGAATCCAAAGATAAAGAGAGAAACAAAAAATATCACTACGGTATAAACGAAGAGTTTCAGAGTAAGCATTACACAATCTCCAAGATGATTTTTTGGAAAAAAAAAAGAGAATAGATCTTCCATTTTTCTACCACATATCCTATTTTGACACCACGAAATCAGGTTTTTTTTCATGAATTGTCACAAATTCATTTGTTTTTCATTATCAAAAAGTTCTTTCATATCCAAATTCGATATTGTGGGAGACCCTAATGGGGTTAGGGTCTTTCACTGGAAAGGGGGTCAAAAATGAGGAAATGGGGGTAAGCCGGATTTATGGCGACTATCCAAGAATTTCAGTGTGCTAATCTAGGATTCATACTCTAAAACTTATCTGATTTTCTCAATTGTTAGAATTTTTCTTGAAGAAATCATGCATTTTCTAACATATTATTATATTTTCTAAGATATTATTATTTAGGATCTCATCGAAAACTTACAGCAGCTTGCCAAACAAAAGCTAAGAGAAAAAAAAGCACAGGTATGACTGGCATAACATCTACGATTGGATTCAAAAAAGCATACGCTTCAGGCAATTTGCCGAAGAAAAAACTACTCGAATAAAGGGCAGAATTAATACAGATCAAACTAACGATATTAAGCATAACAGACATTTTGTTCTTGGAGATAATTGCATTTTGATTGAGTTTTTGATATAAGGAACAAGGAAGAAAGTAAGTAAGGTAGACAAAAAATCCTTCTTTTTCTTTGAACCCACCCAATCAAAAATCCTCCAATTCTCAAAGGAGAATAGAAGAAATCATACTTTCATACAATATCTTAATTGAATTCTATGTAATGATCAATAAATTAAGTTGAATTCTATATCTATATGTATCAAAATCCTAGTACCAATCTATTCTATAGATATATAGATATTTGGAGATATTTGGACTGGAGTTGACAAACAACCAATACCAATATTATTGTTTCTTAGTGTAGATTAGAAATTGAAATGGGGCGTGGCCAAGTGGTAAGGCAACGGGTTTTGGTCCCGCCATTCGGAGGTTCGAATCCTTCCGTCCCAGTACATATCCATTTTTTTATGCTCCATTATGACTATAGAAAGAAGTAGGTCAGTGGATAGGAGTAAATCCGTATTCATTTTAATATCTGTGTCTGTTCGAATCTCATTAACAAATGATCAAGTTACATATCATATAGAAATATGTTATGGAGCCGATATATTTTCTTTGAATCTCATTTTATTTAGGTATTTCGTGTTTGGCTCTAAGTAAAAATTGGAAATCTACAGAACAATTGAGGCAGGGGTGATTTCCCCTATCACCCTTTTATTCACTTTATGATAAGAGTCGATTATTGTGAAATATTACTTAATCCCATGTTAAACAAAATCTATAAATATATATCATCTAAAATATATAAAATGAGGAAATGTTTCGCTTATATGGTATGTATCGTTCTATTTCAATGACAATAATTTTTCGGTTTTTGTGAAAAAGATTTTTGATACCTTCAATTATTTAAATTCTATATTATAGAATATCTATAACAGTGACAACTCTTCAGTCTATCTGATAGATACGAAAAACCCTCCTTATTTTTTTTTATTTTCGTAATCAGACGAAAAGAATAAAGATTCAAATCTTAATTTAGATCATTTTTTTATCCATCTCATGAAAAAAAATTGGATTTTGTTTTTCTTTTCTTTTATCTATTTAAAATGAAATCAGTGATGAGTCAATTCAAAAAGAAAGACTTATCTTCCTATGAAGATCAAACGTCATGCTTATTGTCCAATTTTCTTCAAATTAAATAATGATGTCTAAATAGGAAACTTTTTCAATTTCAATTAGAACTATTTTTATTAAATATTTTTAATGATTGCTTGTAAGTGGAATCTTTATTTGGTACTTAAAAAGTAGGAAATCGTTTAATCTATCCTGTTGAGTCACTTGAAGATGCAGATTCAAAAAGTTATTTGTTTATATATTTTGATTTCTTGCTCTTATCTATATATTATTTATGTATGTGAAAGATGCTGTCTTGCTAAGACTTTTTCAGAAAAATCGTTTCATATTATCATATATAGAAGAAAAAGCCTAGATTACGATGTCTATGTACAACTGAACCAATGACTATTCATGATTCCATAATTGAATCAATTCCATACCGGTTCCAAATTAGAGGAATATTATGGTAAAACTTCGTTTGAAACGATGTGGTAGAAAGCAACGTGCGACTTGAAGGACATGATCCGTTGTGGATTTTTCCATCCACCATTTTCGATTTATCTAAGGATGAGAGTGCTCTTGGCTCGACATTGTTTGTTCTGTTACACTCGATTTTTTGTTGGGTTGTAAATAGTCCACGATGAAGCTCGAGTAGAAAGGATTAATTCATTTCTCGGGGGCAAGGATCTAGGGTTAATGCCAATTAATCGGAACAACTTCGTAAACGTATCTTCCATATATAGAAATCGAAAGGATCCAATTCGAGCAAGTTTCCAATTCAAAAGCAAGACTTGTTAGAATTTAGCAAACTTTTTCGATTCAAAGTGTATCACACGTGAATCAACTGTCCGTAGGATTCTTTGATAGAAAGAAATCAAAAAAGGGCTATGTTGCTGCCACTTTGAAAGGATTAAGAAGCACCGAAGTAATGTCTAAACCCAATGATTTAAAATAAGGATAAAGGATCTAAGAACAAGGAAAGACCTTTTTAATTGTCTCGATAGTCTCACTAATTGGATCAGACTAAAGAATCCAAATAGAATTTGAAACGAGACAAAAGACAAACAAAACTAAAGGGGTTAAAGACCACTCAATAAATGAAAGTGACTAAAGATTTTTCCTTTGAGCTATTTGAGAGTTATGCAACTTGAGTTATGAGTACGAATGGTTTCTTTTTCATTTTCAGGAAGGAAAAAAGACTGAAATTAGAGTCTAATTGATTTTCTAGGCCCATTTGTCATTTAATTTATTAGAATTGCATACATAGACAAAACTTCAAAACAAATCATTTTTCTCGAGCCGTACGAGGAGAAAACTTCCTATACGGTTCTAGGGGGGGTGTTGGTCATCTACATCTATCCCAATGAGCCGTCTATCGAATCGTTGCAATTGATGTTCGATCCCGAAGAGAAGGAAAAGATCTTAGAAAAGTGGGGTTTTATGATCCAATGAAGAATCAAACTTATTTAAACGTTCCTCTTATTCTATATTTCCTTGAAAAAGGTGCTCAACCCACAGGAACTGTTCAGAATCTTTTAAAGAAAGCGGAAGTTTTTAAGTAACTTCCGTCTAATCAAACGAAATTCAATTAAAGAAAGACTAAGGGGGGGGGTAGCAACTTGTATATAACTTTGTATAATTTTGCTCGACTTGTTTTTTGATTCCCCCCCCCTACTGCTGTAATTGTTTCCGTTGAATCCGATATCTAGAACGACAAAACCTTAGTTTATTGATTTTCTAAATAGCAAATTCGGACATTTCCTTCAATTGTGTGGTTTTCATTGGAACTCGACTAACCAACAAGGAATCCACTTTGCTTATTCCACTTAG